CTTGAACCACTCGGCCATCTCTCCTACATAATCTTATTATTGACCAGAAACCGAGTGAATAGCGAGTTATTCATATTATTTTATTGCAGTACAGGCACGACCAATCAACGGCTTCATAGAAATAAAAAATTCCTTTCAAATTTGATATTTATCAACAACAACTTCTCTTATCATCTACCCCATAGATCTATTACAAATTCATGAACCGTACCATGGATTTTTCTATTTCATTTCAATTGTATAATGTCCATCCCTTTTCCCTCTTGGATCATAACCAAATCCAAATTTCTCAAGTTTAAGTTATAAGAATCTATAGTAAAATAAAGTTCTTAGTTATTCAACTTAGATGAAATGAAGTAATAGCTCCGCTCATTTGTACGAAATTTATATGAAATTCAATCTGATTCAAAAGTCTCTTATCTCTCTTTGTCTGATAAAGGTAAAGGGGTACAATTTGAGCGGAAGGTACACATCTTTTTTTTAGAATTTTTCTGTTTTTATGTTATTTTGTACTGTACAATTCCCTTGTTTGTGGGAGCATTTTCCCCGAAGGAGTAATGAGAAGAATTATAGAATGGATTGCGAATTATGCCTAGATCTCGGATAAATGGAAATTTTATTGATAAGACCTCTTCAATTATAGCCAATATTTTATTACGAATAATTCCGACAACTTCAGGAGAAAAAAAGGCATTTACCTATTACAGAGATGGTGTGATTTGATTCTTTTTTCTTGTTTTTTTTTTAGCCCTCACCTCCGTCTTACGAGAAAAAGACGCGGTTCGGAATAGAAAGAACCAAATTATTGAAATAAAGCTACGCTTAGTGAAGGTAAAGTTTGGAGATAGAACAACTCCTTCTGTCGTGTATCCTCGATTGATCCAGCCTCAGATACTTTAATTGTCAATTTGAGTATTGAACGAAAGGTTACATCTATAGGTTCTGTATTGCGGGTCAATCCTACTCCACTAATACCAATAGGCGGCATAGGGGAAAAAGCACTACACTAGGAATCAACAACACGAAAACTTTGTTATAAATTACCCTTTTCCTTAGCGGTATCGGGACTAACAAGAATGGTTGGGACAACAAACATCCATCTCGTTTGTACTTTGGATACCCGTATAACCATCAAAGATCGTTGAAGTAACTAATTCCTGGAAATAGTAGGCGTTGAGGACAAAGAAATCGTTGGAGTTATCATTTCTATCTAGCACTAATACGATTGGTGTTAAGAAAAAAAAACCTCTTGCGGGAAGGCTGGCTAGAGATTTCTTGTAAAAATACCAGCTCCTGTCAGTTCATAATAAGAATAGGGAAATTAGGATTCCATAGCTTATTCCCCTTAGTACTATGCACGGAAGGGAGGAGCCGTATGAGATGCAAATCTCACGTACGGTTCTGGAACGGAGATTTTTTGAATAAAATGAACGACCGTAACGGATGTCGGCTCAATCCGAAGGAAATTATGCGGAAGCTTTACAGAATTATTATGAAGCTACGCGACCAGAAATTGATCCCTATGATCGAAGTTATATACTCTATAACATAGGCCTTATACACACAAGCAACGGAGAGCATACAAAGGCTTTGGAATATTATTTCCGGGCACTAGAACGAAACCCATTCTTACCACAAGCTTTTAATAATATGGCTGTGATCTGTCATTACGTGCGACTATCTCCACTATAGAAAGAAGGAAAAAAAAGACCAAATTGGCTAGTCAATACTAGAAAAAATAGGCTTTCTACATATGCATCGTCCAAAGCAACGATTTTTATCAGCTGTAGCAAGGAAAGAAACTTCATGATAACAAAAAAAATAGGAAGAAATAGGTACGGCCTACATACTAGACTCTATGGATAAAGGATCGAATTGATAAAGAAAGCACCGTAAAGATCAATTAGCGAGCTTTTGGGTCGATACAGTTAAGAACTGCTTACTTTTGTCATGATATGGGATAAAAAGTTAGGAATCAACTTATGTAATAGAGTCGATCCACTAAAGTATTGAGCAGCGGTGTAGCATCAGATCCCAAAGATAGTAAGTTCTTTTTTCTTATGGAAGAAAGTCTTTTTCAAAGATTCTATATAAATTTCATATATGAAACCGAGATAGTTACCTTTCAGAAAATTATAACGATATAGGGGATATCTATACTTCATTTTTCTGAAGGTGGGAGAAAAGCTAAAACTAATTATTGATCAAAAAAATTAGAATTTGAAACTTCTTATGTAATTAACTTCTTCTAGTTAACCCAAGAAAAATGAGATAGATTTATCATAAATCTAATTCTGTTAGCATAGGGTAAATTAAGATGAGACCACAAAAAGAATCGATTGCTGAGCCGTATGAGGTAGGAAACTCTCAAGTACGGTTCTAAGGGAAGGAATTGACCCACCTATTCCAACCGGGGGGAACAGGCCATTCTACAAGGTGATTCTGAAATTGCGGAGGCTTGGTCCGATCAAGCCGCTGAGTATTGGAAACAAGCTATAGC